TGTGTACAAGCCCGTAATGAAGGGCGTGATCTTGCTCGTGAGGGTGGTGATATTGTTCGTGAGGCTACCAAATGGAGTCCTGAACTAGCTGCTGCTTGTGAGGTATGGAAGGAAATCACATTTAATTTCGAGGAAGTGGATAAATTGGATTATTGAGGCAAAATAAGGTGAAGTAATTCTCGTTTGTTCTTTTAATTGAATTGCAATTAAATTCGGCCCAATCTTTTACTAAAATAAAAGGATTGAGCCGAATATAAAGAGTCTATTGCATGTATTTTGATTAAATATAGACTTATCTAGTCTAGATATACAAGGTTTGAAATACAAAATCTAAAACTCAACTGTTTCTATTGTTGTCTTGGATCCACAATTAATTCTATGGATCCTTAGTTAGGATTGGTATCTTTTTTCTATCCTGTAGTTCGAGCCAAGTATCACAACATTTTCTACCCATCCTGTAGATTGTCCTTTTCCATTCCCTGTTATAATAGAGCCTTAATTTATTACTTAAGTTAGCGAGATTTTACGAAAATAAATTCTTTCTATTTCCTATTTATAGTTATAGGAGAGAACAAATATTCCTTTTTTCAATACCCAAGTTCCTTATTAAAATTAGTTATGTTTATTCTGATAGGAAATAAATAAGATATCAAAGTAAATAATTTTGGATCGAATGACTATTCATCGATTGTATTTTCATGCAAACAAAACAAATAGGAGGCAAGAAAACTCTAGTGACCTAGAATTTTTAGAGTTATCGAAATTCTAGTTAATGGTCTCTTTAGATCCCATTGAATTTCGAGGAGCCTTATAAAGTAAAGATCGAATTGATTCTTACTAAAATGTAGTAATTGGGGGGGTAGTATGGGATCCGTAGTAGGGGAGAAAATAACTCGTTTGATTGAATACGCTACCAAAAAATTTCTACCTCTTATTATCTTATTATAGTATGCGCTTCCGGGGGGGCACGTATGCAAGAAGGAAGTTTGAGTTTGATGCAAATGGCTAAAATAGCGTCTGCTTTATATGATTATCAATCAAATAAAAGGTTCTTTTATGTATTAATTCTTACAGTGACAGCTAGTTTTGGTATGTTGGGGGATATCATTATTGCCGAACCCAATGCCTACATTGCAGGTAAAAGAGTCATTGAACAAATATTGAATAAAACAGTACCTGACTGAAGGTTCACAAGAGGCGAATATTTATAGAAGGGCTTATTCGACCTAATCGTACCGCGCAATCTTCGTTCTGGGTGAGTTATTGATTGAAGCTCCAGGCTTTCTTTCCTTTGGATCAATAATCAACTAGAAGATATAATCACTTAGATGTCTTTTTTAATTAATAAAATATGAATTAGATATTTAGATACTTAGATTTCTACTAAGAATTTATTGTCTTTTTTAATTAATAAGAATTACAATTCTTAATTATAATTATTATAAGATATCTTTATTTAAAAATAATAACAGGTACAAATAGTCAATCGAGGTATCCTTTTTATGACAGATTTCAACCTTCCCTCTATTTTTGTGCCTTTAGTAGGCCTAGTATTTCCGGCAATTTCAATGGCTTCTTTATTTCTTTATGTTCAAAAAAACGAGATTGTTTAGATCTGGTGGGAATAAATCTCATTCTTTGTTTTTTCAAAACTTAGACTTGTATCATAAAACAGATATCTATTTAGTGGAATATGGTATCACATGTGATTTCCCCAGGAAAAAGCTCTTATGTCGTCAGAAAGATGATGTTTTCGCTTTTTAAATCGATCGAGATGGCTTGGCTGGATGAAATAGATAGAAAGTGAGTGGATTTATATTTCTAGTGGGATCATACGAAGGGGTATGTTATTATTTTAGATCTAACCAATTTGATGAATTATTCCTATGAGAGTTTTTTCGGAAATAAAAAAAGTAAAGTCAAATTAATTTTGGATATTCTCTCAATTCCAATAAAATGAAATCGGATCAAGTATGAGTTGGCGATCAGAACATATATGGATAGAACTTATAAGGGGATCTCGAAAAATAAGTAATTTCTGCTGGGCCTTTATCCTTTTTTTAGGTTCGTTAGGATTCTTATTGGTTGGAATTTCCAGTTATCTTGGTAAAAATTTGATATCTTTTTTTCCGTCCCAGCAAATCATTTTTTTCCCACAAGGAATCGTGATGTCTTTCTACGGAATTGCGGGTCTCTTTATTAGTTTCTATTTGTGGTGCACAATTTCCTGGAATGTAGGTAGTGGTTATGATCGATTCGATAAAAAGGAAGGAATAGTATGTATTTTTCGTTGGGGATTTCCTGGAAAAAATCGTCGCATATTCCTCCAATTCCTTATAAAAGATATTCAGTCCGTTAGAATAGAAGTTAAAGAGGGTATTTATGCTCGCCGTGTCCTTTATATGGGCATAAGAGGCCAAGGGGCCATTCCCTTGACCCGTACTGATGAGAATTTGACTCCACGAGAAATTGAACAAAAAGCTGCCGAATTGGCCTATTTCTTGCGTGTACCAATTGAAGTATTTAGAAATAAATAGAAGCGGGCTGAGGAATAGTAGCAGGATAGAAAAAACATACCTTTTCTATTTCTATAACCGGAGTTTCGTCAGAATGTTTATTTGGCCCAAAGCAGACGTATATGGAAAAACTCTAAAAACGAAAATCCCTTATTTGATATTTCTTTTATGCATATGCAAATCCGCGTAATTTAATAAATAAAAAAAAGTAATAAATCGAAATAATAGATATAGATTCATCTCATATATCAAACTATTTTGAAATAAAGAAATTTCTCCTTTTTTTTTAAGTTATTGTTGGAATTTATACATTATATCTTGTAAATTCTTTTTTTTTATCTATTTGTCAATCAACCCCTGTTTTCTTTTGATCCCTTCTATTATGGTCTTTAATGACCAATAATTGGACTAGCCAACTTTTGTTTTGCCACTCATTTGCTTTGATTATCACAATATCTTTCCATCAATTCTACTATTCCTGACTATGGATAATTAGTTCCATTTTTTCAAAATATTGGATATTTTGATAGAAAATAGAATCTGAATAATATTCATTTTTTCTTTTTTTTATTTAAAGCAATTCTTTCGTTCATCGAAAGGAGACTTCATTACTTAATCCAATTTGCTGAGATATCTAACTAAAAAGATATTTTCTTTTTATTATTTCTTTATTCAAATCAATTTCTTAGTCTATTTCTGTTTCTGTATTCTTTCTAGATTCAAAGACTAACAATAACAAAAAAATGGATTCATACGCTCGATCCTTTGTATAGAACTCATGTGTGAAAGAATTATTAGATCGCATAGAGTCGACGAATGGGGTGGGTTGATTAACAATTCACAGATAGATGAAAAAATGACAAAAAAGAAAGCATTCACTCCTCTTTTCTATCTTGTATTTCTAGTATTTTTACCCTGGTGGGTTTCTCTCTCATTTAATAAAAATATCGAATCTTGGGTTACTAATTGGTGGAATCTCGGGAAATCCGAAATTTTCTTGAATGATATTCAAGAAAAGAGTATTGTAGAAAAATTCATAGAATTAGAGGAACTCCTCTTCTTGGAGGAAATGATCAAGGAATACTCGGAGATACATCTACAAAAACTTCATATCGGAATCCACATGGAAACGATCCAATTAATCAAGATACACAATGAGGATCGTATCCATACAATTTTGCACTTCTCGACAAATATAATCTGTTTTGTTATTCTAAGCGGTTATTCTATTTTGGGTAATGAGGAACTTGTAATTCTTAACTCTTGGACTCAGGAATTCCTATATAACTTAAGCGACACAGTCAAGGCTTTTTCTATTCTTTTATTAACTGATTTATGTATCGGATTCCATTCACCACACGGCTGGGAACTGATGATTGGTTCTGTCTACAAAGATTTTTGGTTTGTTCATAATGATCAAATCATATCTGGTCTTGTTTCTACTTTTCCAGTCATTCTCGATACTATTTTTAAATATTGGATTTTCCGTTATTTAAATCGTCTATCTCCATCACTTGTAGTTATTTATCATTCAATGAATGACTGATAAACGATCCACTGATATTAATCTAATCCGATTAGAACGTTTGTTACTTTGTAATTGTACATAAACAAGGCATTGAAAAACGTACTTACTTTCGGTTGTATTTCTACCCATCGGGGGGTTTTTCCTATATTATTCCAGTAAATAGCAGAATCGTGGATAGGGAACTATACTAGCAACCTACCCAATTTATTGTAGAAATTTTGGGATTAATGATTGGACCATGCAAACTAGAAATATTTTTTTTTGGATAAAGGAACGGATTACTCGATCTATTTCCGTATCGCTTATGATATATATCATAACTTGGACATCCATTTCAAGTGCATATCCCATTTTTGCACAGCAGGGTTATGAAAATCCACGAGAAGCAACTGGGCGTATTGTATGTGCCAATTGTCATTTAGCTAATAAGCCCGTGGAGATTGAAGTTCCACAAGCAGTACTTCCTGATACTGTATTTGAAGCAGTAGTTCGAATTCCTTATGATATGCAACTGAAACAAGTTCTTGCTAATGGTAAAAAGGGGGGTTTGAATGTGGGGGCTGTTCTTATTTTACCGGAGGGGTTTAAATTAGCCCCTCCCGATCGTATTTCTCCGGAGCTGAAAGAAAAAATGGGCAATTTGTCTTTTCAGAGCTATCGCCCCGATAAAAAAAATATTCTTGTGGTAGGCCCAGTCCCTGGTAAGAAATATAGTGAAATCACCTTTCCTATTCTTTCCCCCGACCCTGCTACTAAGAAGGACGTTCACTTTCTAAAATATCCTATATACATAGGTGGGAACAGGGGTCGGGGTCAGATTTATCCCGACGGGAGCAAGAGTAACAATACAGTTTATAATGCTACAGCAGCAGGTATAGTAAATAAAATCATACGAAAAGAGAAAGGGGGGTATGAAATAACCATAACAGATGCATCGGATGAACGTCAAGTGGTTG